TTTTTGACCATACAGAATTGCATCGATCAACAAGAACTTTAGTCTTTTTTTTTCAACTTAATGTTTCGAAATACATGGCTCTAAAAATTCATTTCGGACAATTGAACCTTCTCAAACTGTTTCTTTTTAAGAACCAAAAAGATTTGTGCCAGAATAACAGATGCCAAGAAGAAAAAAAGGCCTTGGACACGCGATGGATCTTGAAGTACTATTTCTGCATCTCCCTGACCAAATCCACCCACATTGGGATTACTCGTTAATGGTTGATCAAGCTTGATGGATTCACCCTCTGAAACAAGAAGTTCTGGTCCCGGAGGTATAATATCAACGACTGAGTGTCCATCCAATGCATCCGCTATGGTTATTTCATACCCCCCTTTTTCTTTACGTATTATTTTGCTTACTATACCCGATGCTGTAGCATTATAGACTGTATTGTTACTCTTGCTCCCATCGGGATAAATCTGACCCCTTCCCCTATTCCCGCCCACGTATATCGGATATTTTAAGAAGTAAACGTCTTTCTTAGTAATGGGGTCCGGAGATAAGATAGGAAAAGTGATTTCACTATATTTCTGACCAGGAACAGGACCTATCACAAGAATATTTTTTTTAGTAGGACGATAACTCTGAAAAGAAAGATTGCCCATCTTTTCTTTCATTTCCGGAGAAATACGATCGGGGGGGGCTAATTCGAATCCCTCAGGTAAAATAAGAACGGCCCCTACATTCAAAGACCCCCTTTTCCCATTAGAAAGAACTTGTTTCAGTTGAATATCATAAGGAATTCTAACAACTGCTTCAAATACAGTATCAGGAAGTACGGCTTGTGGAACCTCAATATCCACGGGCTTATTAGCTAAATGACAATTGGCGCATACAATACGCCCAGTCGCTTCTCGTGGATTTTCATAACTCTGTTGTGCAAAAATGGGATATGCATGTGAAATAGATGTCCAAGTTATTACATATATTAATATAATGATCGATACGGAAATGGGTCGAGTCATCTGTTCCTTTATCCAAGAAAAGATATTTCTATTTTGCATGGTCCAATCATTGATCCCGAAAATTTCTACAATAAATTGGGTAGGTTGCTAGTAGAGTTCCCTATCCACGATTCTGCTATTTTACTGGAATCCAGGAGGAATTTCCTAGATGGATAGAAACATAAAGAATGAGTAAGATTAAAAAGGTTTGTTTATGTACGAAGTAAAAAACATTATGATTAGATTCATATCAGTGGATCATTCTTTAGTCATTCATTGAATGATAAATCACTACAAGTGACGGAGATACACGATTTAAATAACGGAAGATCCAATATTTTAAAATTGTATCTAGAATGACTGGAAAGGTGGAAACAAGACCAGATATAATCTGATTATTATGAGAAAATCCAAAATCCTTGTATATAGAACTAATAATTAGTTCCCAACCGTGAGGCGAGTGGAATCCGATACATAAATCAGTTAATAAAAGAATAGAAAAAGCTTTTATTGTGTCGCTTAAGTTATAGATAAATTCCCGAACCCAAGAATTAATAAGAACAAGTTCTTCATTACCTAGAATAGAATAACCACTTAGAATAGCGAAACTTATTAGATTTGTCGAAAAGTGTAAAATGGTATGGATATGACCCTCATTGTACATCTTGACCAATTGTATCGTTTCTTTGTGTATTCCTATACGAAACTTTTGTATATGTGTATCCGGGTACTCCTTTATCATTTCGTCCAAAAGGAAGAGTTCTTCTAATTCTATGAATTTTTCTAGAACGTTCTTTTCTTGAATCTCATTCAAAACAATTTCGGATTGCCCAGCATTCCACCAATTAGTAACCAAAGATTCCATACTTTTATTAAATGAGAGAGAAATCCACCAGGGCAAAAAGACTATAGATGTAAGATATAGAAGGGGGTTGAATGCTTTCTTTTTTGGCATTTTTAATCTTTGAATTGTTAATGAAACCACTTCATTCCTCGATTCTATCCAATCTGATATTTCCATGAAACATGAGTTCTATAAGAAGGTATTGAATCCATAGACCTATTTCCCCCTTTTTAATTAATTGGTTAGTCCTTGGATCTGGAAACAATATTTTGTTTTATTATTTCTTCATTCGAAGCAATTGCACCCTTTCGATGAATGCCCGAACGAGCAAATGAATCTTTTTTGGATTTAGGGGCAAAAGAACCCCCTTAGATCTATTATTTCAAAAAACTTCGCTGGCTAGCCGTAGCCGGGGAATAGTTGAGGGAAATTTCGGAAAATATTGTATTGATAAGATGAAATCAAAAACGAGTAGCAAAAAAAAGAGATAAATAGAATGATTGATTCTAGTTATAAACGATCCAATCTTTTGATCATCAAAAAGGAAAAGAAAGGATAAAAATAAACAAAACATCAATTGAAAAAAAATGAAATTACAAGATATGATCCATCTATATCTAACATATCAATTCAAAAATTATTGGACAAAAAAAAGATGAATTCTATAGTCTGAACTGTTCAGATAGATGAACCCATACTTAGTTAGTATACTTGTTACTAGTATGAAAAACTGGTTTTGGTGGACAAAAACCACTTTGTTTTCTGTTTTCTGGTTGTTCCATATGCGTCCGCTTTTGCTCGAACGAGCGCCCTGAAAAAACTTAAGTTGTTATATAACAACAAATATAATTCATGAGGTCCTTACTCAACGCTGCGAAAGCATTCATTCTTCAATTCATTTCAAAATACTTCAATTGGTACGCGCAAAAAATAGGCCAATTCCGCAGCCTTTTGTTCAATTTCTCGCGGAGTCAAATTCTCATCAGTACGAGTCAAGGGAACGGCACCCTGGCCTCTGATTTCCATATAAAGTACACGCCGAGGATAAATACCTTCCTTAACCTCTATTCTAATCGACTGGATATCTTTCATAAGGAATCGAAGGAATATGCGACGATTTATTCCAGGGAATCCCCAACGAAAAATAGACACTATTCCTTTTTTTCTATCGAATCTATCATAACCACTACCTACATTCCACGAAATTGTGCACCACAAATAGGAGCTAATGAACAGACCCGCGATCCCGTAGAAAGACATCACGATCCCTTGTGGAAAAAAAAGGATTTGCTGAGAAGGAAATAAGGATATCAAATTCCTACCAAGGTAACTAGAAGTTCCAACCAATAAGAATCCCAGCGAACCTAAAAAAAGGAGACAAGCCCAACAGAAATTACTTGTTTTTCGAGACCCCGTTATAAGTTCTATCCATATACGTTCTGATCGCCAGTTCATACTAGATCCAGTTGTTTCATTTTATTGGAATTGAGAGAATAACCAAAATGAATTTGACTTTATTTTTTTGTTTTGTTCCCGAAGTAACTCTCATCAACTAGCACTATTATTATGATGTGAACCATTCGGAGTAATTCATCGAATAGGTTAGATATAAAAAAAAGATCCCTTTATAGGATCCCACTATGGATATCTACATACATATAGATATTTTTACTTTACATTTCATACATCTGCCGACCCATAAAAAAATAGATATAATGCAGTTATCCATATATCATGTTTCCAGGTGCATAACAGCTCTTTCATTTGTGTTCGGAAGAATACCCATACATACCCTATTCCACTAAATAAATAGATATCTGTATTATGATCCAAATCCGAGTCTTGAAAAAAAATGGATGAGATTGGGTCCCATCAAATCTAGACAATCTTGTTTTTTTGAACATAAAAAGATAGAGAAGCCATTGCAATTGCCGGAAATAATAGACCCACTAAAGGCACAAAAAAAGAGGGTAAGTTGAAAGTTGTCATAGAATGGATACCTCGATTTAATATTTGTACCTGTTATAAAGATATCTTATGATAAGTATATCTATTATCAGTATATAATAATAGGTATAGGTACAAGAAATGAAGAACTAAATAAGTGTACCTATTCACCTTTATATTATCTATTTTTTTTTGATTACTTATTACTATAAATAGAAACTAAATACTTGTTTTGTTCACCTCAAAGAAAAAAAGAACTGAATTAAACGATCTACTTGATTGAATTTTTATTCAAGGGAAAGAAACCGTGAAGCTGAAATAACTCACTCAGAATACCTTTTAAAGGATTACGTGGTACGATTGGGTCGAATAAGCCCTTATGGAATAAATACTCAGCTTCTTGTGAACCATCGGGTACTGTCTTATTCAATGTTTGTTCAATTACTCTTTTACCCGCAAATGCAATGTACGCGTTAGGTTCGGCAATAATGATATCTCCTAACATACCAAAACTGGCAGTCACTCCACCGGTTGTAGGAGATGTAAGGATCGATACGTAGAATAACTTTTTATTTGATTGATAATTATATGAAGCTGAAGATATTTTAGCCATTTGCATCAAGCTCAAACTTCCTTCTTGCATGCGCGCTCCTCCGGAAGCACACACTATAATAAGAGGTAAAGATCTATTAGTAGCATATTCAATCAAACGGGTGATTTTCTCGCCTACTACGGATCCCATACTGCCCCCCATAAACTGAAAATCCATAATCCCAATTGCTATGGGAATACCCTTTAGTTGACCTATGCCTGTTTGAACCGCCTCGGTTAACCCTGTCTTTTTTTGATAAGAATCAATACGATCTTTATAAGGTTCCTCCTCCGAATGAAATTCAATCGGGTCCACGGAAACCATGTCCTCATCCATAGCATCCCAAGTGTCTGGATCAATCAAAAGTTCGATTCTTTCTGAACTACTCATTTTCAAATGATATCCACATTGTTCACAAATATTCAGTTTTAACCTAAAAAATTTTTTATAATTTAATCCATAACAATTTTCGCATTGAACCCACAAATGTCTGTATTTTTGACTTGTATCGAGATCATTAGAATTTCCTATCATATGGAAATCATTTCCATTTGCGCTAGTTTGTATACTGAAACTCTCACTGTCAATACTATTTACGCCTTCACTACAAATGTAACTATAAATGTCA